ATAGAATAGAACTTTTGATTGATCCAGGTACTTGGGATCCTATGGATGAAGACATGTTCTCTCTGGACCCGATTGAATTTCATTCAGAGGAAGAACCTTATAAAGATCGTATTGATTCTTATCAAAGAGAGACAGGATTAACTGAGGCTGTTCAAACAGGTACAGGTCGACTAAAAGGTATTCCCGTAGCAATTGGGGTTATGGATTTTCAGTTTATAGGGGGTAGTATGGGATCCGTAGTCGGCGAGAAAATTACTCGTTTAATTGAGTATGCTACCAATAAACTTTTACCTCTTATTATAGTATGTGCTTCTGGCGGAGCTCGGATGCAAGAAGGAAGTTTGAGCTTGATGCAAATGGCTAAAATATCTTCTGCTTTATATCATTATCAAGCAACTAAAAAGTTATTATATGTATCCATTCTGACATCACCTACTACCGGCGGGGTGACAGCGAGTTTTGGTATGTTAGGGGATATCATTATTGCCGAACCTAATGCCTACATTGCATTTGCAGGTAAAAGAGTAATTGAACAAACACTGAATGAGACAATACCTGAAGGTTCACAAGAAGCTGAACCTTTATTTGAGAAGGGCTTATTTGATCTAATGGTACCGCGTAATATTTTAAAAGGTGTTCTTAGTGAATTATTGCAGCTCCACGATTTTTTTCCTTTTAATCAAAATGAAATTAAGTAGATTATTCACTTAATTTCATTTATTTGATTTCTGTCACCAAATAAATTTTTTATTGAATTTGGTGACAGAAAGTTTCATTGTAGTAAAAAAGAATGCAAATCCTTTTTTGTTTGAATAATTTTTTATTTTATCTATATTATGAATTGATTGATTGCTTTACTAATCAACAAGAGAAATTCCTTGAAATTAGGTAAACAGATGAAAACTAACTTCATGTTTCCCCCTCCCTCTGACATATATCTTTTTCTTTTATCATATGTATAATGTATGTATAATAATTATAACTAATATTTCTAATTTATAATAAACTAATAAAAATTTAGTAAAAATAAAATATAAAAATAACAGGTACAAATATTAAATCGAGGTATTCCTTACTATGACATTTTTAAATAACTTTCCCTCTATTTTTGTGCCTTTCGTGGGCTTAGTATTTCCGTCAATTGCAATGGCTTCTTTATTTCTTTATATTCAAAAAAACAAAATTTTGTAGATCCGATCAAAAGTCCAAATTTTATCAATTTTGTTTTTTCACGACTTACACTTCGATCATAACACGGATATCTATATGGGTAAATTCATTTAAATCGTTATTGGAAAATGGATTGGGATCAGATCGAGAGCTTCTTTTTTAAATGTAAAGTTCATGTATTTATATGTATGTAACTATCTATTAGGATGATTTTCCATATAACCAATTCAATTGTAATGAATTACTCCTAAAGATTCACAACACACAAGAATTGCACTAGTTGATGAGAGTTACTTTGGAAAAAAGAGTCAATTAAAATTCCTTTGAGTTAAGTTATCCTATCAATTCCAATAAAATGCAACTAAATTTAGTATGGGTTGGCGATCAGAACGTATATGGATAGAACTTATAGTAGGATCTCGAAAAATAAGTAATTTCTTTTGGGCCTTTATTCTTTTTTTAGGTTCATTAGGATTCTTATTGGTCGGAATTTCGAGCTATTTTGGTATGAATTGGATATCTTCATTTCCATCTCAACAAATCCTTTTTTTTCCACAAGGAATCGTGATGTCTTTCTATGGGATCGCGGGTCTCTTTATTAGTTCCTATTTGTGGTGTACAATTTGGTGGAATGTAGGCAGCGGTTATGATAGATTTGATAGAAAAGAGGGATTAGTTTGTATTTTTCGTTGGGGATTTCCTGGAAAGAATCGTCGTATCTTCCTCAGATTTCTTATGAAAGACATTCAATCTATCAGAATAGAAGTGAAAGGGGGTATTTATACTCGTCGTGTACTTTATATGGAAATAAGAGGTCAGGGATCTATACCCTTGACTCATACTGATGATAATTGGACTCCGCGAGAAATGGAACAAAAAGCTGCCGAATTGGCTTATTTTTTGCGTGTCCCAATGGAAGTTTTTTGATATGAACAAACTTATTATTATAAGGAGGAAATCACTTAAGAAGTCTTTGTCTTTTTTTTTTTTTTTACTTTTTATTTGATTTTCAATATTCGGAATTGATATGTTAGATACAGATAGATCCTATCTTATCACTTATCAATTCTTTATCCTTTCTTTCATAAATATATGCTTATTTTTCTTTAGATCCTTCCTTTTTCGTTCTTGGCCGATTATTAGGTCGATAATAGTAATAAAATTTCATTCTTGTTTTTCTACTCATTGTGAATCATCAAAAAAAAATGACAAAAAAGAAAGCATTCATTCCCTTTCTATATCTTGCATCTATAGTACTTTTGCCCTGGTGGATCTCTCTCTCATTTAATCAAAGTCTGAAATCTTGGGTTACAAATTGGTGGAATACTAGACAATCCGAAACTTTATTAAATCATATTCAAGAAAGAAATATTCTAGAAAAATTTTTAGAATTAGAAGAACTCTTGCTGTTGGACGAAATGATAAAAGAAAACCCAGAAAGACAACTTCATATCGGAATTCATAAAGAAACAATCCAGTTGATCAAGATATACAATGAAGATCGTATCCATATGATTTTGCACTTATCGACAAATATAATCGCTTTCATCATTCTAAGTGGTTATTATATTCTGGGTAAGCAAGAACTTTTTCTTCTTAATTCGTGGGTTCAAGAATTCATATATAATTTAAGCGACACAATCAAGGCTTTTTCTATTCTTTTATTAACCGATTTATGTATAGGATTTCATTCACCTGACGGATGGGAACTTGTGATTGGCTCTGTCTACAAAGATTTTGGATTTTCTCATAATGATCAAATTATATCTGGTCTTGTTTCCACGTTTCCAGTCATTATAGATACAATTTTTAAATATTGGATTTTCCAATATTTAAATCGCGTATCTCCGTCACTTGTAGTGATTTATCATTCAATGAATGACTGAAAAAGAATCCACTAATACAATTATAAAGCTTTCCAAATCATATTATTAGACCCATCGAGGGAGGGTATTCACTCTATTTTCGTTGAAGTCAAATTTTCTGGAAAATGATTTCCAGTAAATAGCAGATTCTTGGATAGGGAACTCTACTAGCGACCTACCTAATTTTATTGTAAAACTTTTAGGGATCAATGATTAGACCATGCAAACGCAAACTCAAAAGACTTTTTCTTGGATAAAGGAAGAGATTACTCGATCTATTTCCATATTGTTCATAATATATATAATTACTGGAGCATCCATTTCAAGTGCATATCCCATTTTTGCACAGCAAGGTTATGAAAATCCACGAGAAGCTACTGGGCGTATTGTATGTGCCAATTGCCATTTAGCCAACAAGCCCGTGGATATTGAGGTTCCGCAAGCGGTACTTCCTGATACTGTATTTGAAGCAGTTGTGCGAATTCCCTATGATATGCAACTGAAACAAGTTCTTGCTAATGGTAAGAAAGGATCTTTGAATGTGGGGGCTGTTCTTATTTTACCCGAGGGGTTTGAATTAGCTCCCTCCGATCGTATTTCGCCCGAGATGAAAGAAAAGATAGGCAAGCTATCTTTTCAGAGTTATCGCCCCAATAAAAAAAATATTCTTGTAATAGGTCCTGTTCCCGGTCAGAAATATAGTGAAATAACCTTTCCTATCCTTTCCCCCGACCCTGCTACGAATAAAGATGTTCACTTCTTAAAATATCCGATATATGTAGGCGGAAACCGGGGAAGGGGTCAGATTTACCCTGATGGGAGCAAGAGTAACAATACAGTGTATAATGCTACAGCAGGAGGTATAGTAAGCAAAATCATACGAAAAGAAAAAGGCGGGTACGAAATAACCATAATGGATCCATCTGATGGGCGTCAAGTTGTTGATATTATTCCTCCAGGACCAGAACTTCTTGTTTCAGAGGGTGAATCTATAAAACTTGATCAACCATTAACAAGTAATCCGAATGTGGGTGGATTTGGTCAGGGGGATGCAGAAATAGTACTTCAAGATCCATTACGTGTCCAAGGCCTTTTGTTCTTCTTCGCATCTGTTATTTTGGCACAAATCTTTTTGGTTCTTAAAAAGAAACAGTTTGAAAAAGTTCAATTGTCAAAAATGAATTTTTAGATACTCTGCATATTTATCAACTGTTTTTTTTTTTTTTCTTATATTTTTTTTTTTTGAAATTCGTATGTACTGTCTTTTTAGCTTTCTAGCCATAGTATTTTAAAATTAAATTGGGAAGAACACTATTGTATTGGATTCACTTTAGGAATCAAAATTGGAAAAAGAATTTTATGTCACTATATGTAAAAATCAATCTTTTCTATTCGAATCAAATAGAATCCAATAGAATCCAATTCCCTTAGATAATAAAAATAAGATACATAAGCGAGGAATAGAAAGACAAGTATGAATGGGGAAAACAATGAATTCTAGTTCTCTAGTTCTCGGGAGGATGATTTGTCTTCCTTCCTTGAGCTTGAGTTTGACACAAGAAAAGGATTTTCAAATCCTTTTCTTGTGTCAAACTCATAAGGACTCTGATTTATGATTATTGATTCCATTTGGAAAATCTTTCTATTCTTACGTTTAGATTTTGGATAGGGTTCTTGTATTATCCTTTTTTTATTGATTTTATTGAATTATGTAAGTAGACAAATCAAAAAGATAAGGGAAATTGATTGAGCAAAAAAAACTTATTTAATGAACTTATTAAAAAAATTGTACTTTTATGATTGTACTCTTATTATATACTCAAATTCAATTAATATAACTTTTTTTAATTATCATCAAAAAACGAAAGAGATTTGTTTGAAATAACAAACAAAGTCATTTATCTTGTCATAGAATTTAGAAATAATTAGGAAAATCTTATGATTATTATGAACTCAACGGGGACC